GCTTGATCGGACCAAGCTTCCGCAATTTCAGAATCACCCTGTAGAATGGCCTGTTCTCCCCGGTCGGAATAGGTGGTTCCTTCCCTTAGAACCGTACTTGAGAGTTTCCTATCTCATACGGCTCAAAAATCGATTCTTTTTGTGTCCTATCTTAATCTACCCTATGCTAACTGAATTAGATTTCTCATAAACCTATCCCATTTTTTCTTGGGTTAACCAGAAGAAGTTAATTACATAAGTTTCAAACCCTAATTTTGATCAATAATCAGAATCAGTTTGATCTTTTCTCCCACCTTCAGAAGAATGAAGCATAGGTATCCCCACAATATCATTAGAATTTTCTGAAAGGTAACTATCTCGGTTTCATATATGGAATTCATATAGAATCTTTGAAAAAGACTTTTTTCCATAAGAAAAAAGAACTTACTATCTTTGGGATCTGATGCTACACCGCTGCTCAATACCTTAGTGGATCGACTCTATTACATAAGTTGATTCCTAACTTTTGTCCCATATCATGACATAAGTAAGCAGTTCTTAACTGTATCGACTCAATAGCTCACTAATTGATCTTTACGGTGCTTTCTCTATCAATTTGATCCTTTATCCATAGAATATAGTATATAGGCTGCACTCATTTTTTTTTTCTTCCTATTTTGGTTCTCGTGAAGTCTCTTTCCTTGCTACAGCTGATAAAAATCGTTGCTTTGGACGATGCATTATGTAGAAAGCCTATTTTTTCTAGTATTTACTAGCCAATTTGATCTTTGCTTTTTTTCCTTATTTCTATAGTGGAGATAGTCGCACGTAATGACAGATCACGGCCATATTATTAAAAGCTTGTGGTAAGAATGGGTTTCGTTCTAGTGCCCGGAAATAATATTCCAAAGCCTTTGTATGCTCTCCATTGCTTGTGTGTATAAGGCCTATGTTATAGAGTATATAACTTCGATCATAGGGATCAATTTCTGGTCGCGTAGCTTCATAATAATTCTGTAAAGCTTCCGCATAATTTCCTTCGGATTGAGCCAACATCCGTTACGGTCGTTCATTCTATTCAAAAAATCTCCGTTCCAGAACCGTACATGAGATTTTCATCTCATACGGCTCCTCCCTTCTGCGCATAGTACTAAGGGGAATAATCCATAGAATAAAAATTGAACTATTCTCATCTCATTATGAACTGAAAGGAACTAGTATTTTTACAAGAAATCTCTAGCCAGCCTTCCCGCAAGAGGTTTTTTCTTAACACCAATCATATTAGTGTTAGATATAAATGGTAACTCCAACAATTTCTTTGTTCTCAACGCCTTCTATTTCCAGGAATTAGTCACTTCAACGATCTTTGATGGTTATACGGGTATCCAAAGTACAAACGAGATGGATGTTTGTTGTCCCAACCATTCTTGTTAGTCCCGATACCGATAAGGAAAGGGGGAATTTATAACAAAGTTTTTGTGTTGTTGATTCCTAGGTGTAGTGCTTTTTCCCTTATGCCGTCTATTGGTACTAATGTAGTGTAGAATTGACCCGCAATACAGAACCCATAGGTGTAACCTTTCGCTCAATACTCAAATCAACAATTGAAACATCTGAGGCTGCATCAATCGAGGATACACGATAGAAGGAATTGTTCTATCTCCAAACTTCACCTTCACCGAGCGTAGGTTTATTTCAAGAATTTCGTTCTTTCTATACCGAACCGCGTCTCTTTCTCGTAAGACTGAGGTGAGGGCTAAAAAAAACAAGAAAAAAGAATCAAATCGCACCATCTCTGTAATAGGTAAATGCCTTTTTTTCTCCTGAAGTTGTCGGAATTATTCGTAATAAGATATTGGCTACAATTGAAGAGGTCTTATCAATAAAATTTCCATTTATATTAGATCTAGGCATAATTAGCAATCCATTCTAGAATTCTTTTCATTACCCCTCGGGGAAAATGATCCCACAAACAAAGCAAAGGAATTATACAGTACGAAATAACATAAAAACAGACTAATTTTATTCTAATAAATAGATATTAAATAGATATGGGCTTTCCACTTAAATTGTCCCCTTTTGTTTGGGAAAGATATGAGATATTGGAATCAGATTGATTTCATTCCCATTTTTGTAGTATACCAATGAGCGGAACTATTACTATTTCATCTAAGTTAAATAACCAAGGACTTTTTTTACTACAGATTCTAATAACTCGAGAAGTTTTGATTTGGTTATGATCCAAAGAGAAAAAAGAATGGAATAATCATTCCATGAAAAAATAGAGTAGAGTAACCATACCTTCTGTTTGCATAACGTGTATACACCACGCCATACAATCGAAATATCAAAATCCATGGGACGATCATAAATTTGGAATAGATCCGCGGGGTAGCTGATGAATGAGAGAAGTTTTTGTTGAGAAATATTAAATGGGAAGGGAATTCTTCCTATGGAACTAGTGATCGGTCGTACCTGTACTGCAGTAATATGAATAACTCGCTATTCACTCAGTTTCTGG